TGGATTAGATTAATATCGCTAGATCATTTATCAATCATTCATTGAATGATAAATAACTACAAGTGAGGGAGATGCGCGATTTAAATAACGGAAAATCCAATATTTAAAAATAGTATCGAGAATAACAGGAAAGGTGGAAACAAGACCAGATCTAATTTGATCATTATGACTAAACCCCAAATCTTTGTAGACCGAATCAATCATTAGTTCCCAACCGTGGGGCGAATGAAATCCGATACATAAATCGGTTAATAAAAGAATCAAAAAAGCTTTGACTGTATCACTTAAATTAGATAGGAATTCCTGAGACCAAGAGTTAAGAATAACGAGTTCTTCATTCCCTAAAATAGAATAGCCGCTTAGAATAATAAAACAGATTATATTTGTTAAGAAGTGAAAAATCGTATGGATACGACCTTCATTATGTATCTTGATTAATTGAATCGTTTCTTTGTGGATTCCTATAGGAAGCTTTTTTAGACCTGTCTCCGAATATTCTTTGATCATTTCTTCCAAAAAGAGGATTTCCTCCAATTCTATGAACTTTTCTAGAATACTTTTTTCTTGAATATCATTCAAAAAAATTTCGGATTGACCATCATTCGACCAATTAGTAACCCAAGATTCCATACTTTTAATAAATAAGAGAGAAATCCACCAAGGTAAAAATACTATAGATGTAAAATACAAAAGAGGAGTCAAGGCTTTCTTTGTTGCCATTTATTACCTGTGAATTTTTAATTAACCCACTTCACTTCATGATTCTATGTGATCGAATATTTCTTTCAAACATGAGTTCTAGACAAGGTATCAAATCTATGAATCGAGTTTATTTTTATTTGTTTGAATCGAGAAAGAATACATAAATAGACTCGGCTTCAAATTTAAATGAAGAAATAATTCAAAATCGTGTTTCCAAAAATCTCAATTCAGAAAATTCCAAACAAGTGTTTCCTTTTGATGAATGACCTAAAAAGTGCTTTACTTTAACTTTAAGGAATGAATATTATTGGAGATTTTGAGACGAAAGAATTCCCTTTCGTCTCAAAACCTCCAAAATTTCGAAAAAATTCTAATGAAAGGGTAAACTAAAGGGTCGGTTGACAAAACCAAAATTGACAAGATATGATTTACCTAAAGTATCACTTCCAACAAATATTGAACTAAAAAAAAAGAACAATTCCTTTCTTTCGAAATTGTTTGATATATGAAATGGATTGAATCTAGTAGTTCAATTTCTTACTTATTTCAATTGAGTTGCATGGATTTGGATACGCATAAAAAACCACAAAAAGTGGTTTTGTTTTATGGTTGTTCTATATACGTCGACTTTAGCTGGACTGAACGTTCTGGCGAAACTTCAGTTAAGCTGTGTTATAGAAAAAAGAGGATTCTTGCGTTTTTCCCTCCTGCCGAGAAAGCATTCATTTTTCAGACCCCAGTTTTTCTCAAAAGACTTCAATTGGTACGCGCAAGAAATAGGCCAATTCCGCGGCTTTTTTTTCAATTTCTCGCGGGGTCAAATTCTCATCAGTACGGGTCAACGGAATAGCCCCCCGGCCGCGGACGTCCATATAAAGGACACGGCGGGCATAAATACCCTCTTTAACTTCTATTCTAACGGATTGAATATCTTTTATAAGGAATTGTAGGAATATACGACGATTTTTTCCAGGAAATCCCCAACGAAAAATACAAACCTTTCCTTCCCTTCTATCGAATCGATCATAACCACTACCTACATTCCAGGAAATGGTGCACCACAAATAGGAACTAATAAAGATACCCGCGATCCCGTAGAAAGACATCACGATCCCTTGCGGAAAAAAAATGATTTGCTGCGGCGGAACAAAAGATATCAAATTTTTACCAAGATAACTGGAAGTTCCAACCAATAAGAATCCTAATGAACCTAAAAAAACGATAAGGGCCCAGCAAAAATTGCTTAGTTTTCGAGACCCCGTTATAAGTTCTATCCATATATGTTCTGATCGCCAACCCATACTTGATCCGATTGCATTTTATTGGAATTGAGAGAATACCCCAAATGATTTTGACTTTACTTTATTTTGTTTCCGAAGAAACTTTCATCAACTAGCACTAGTTTGGTATGAACTAGCACTAGTTTGATGAGAACCTTTAGAAGTAATTCATCAAATTAGTTAGATCTAAAATAATACCATACCTCCCAATATACATTATTGATATACATATAGATCCACCAACTTTACATTTTCGGCATCGGGCGATCCTGATCTATTTAAAACTAGCTAGAATTCATTTACTCATAGATCATTTTCTGCCGGCATAAGAGCTTTTTCTTTTATGTTCGGCGGAAATCACATGTTATACCATATTTCATTTCCCGCAATAAATATCTGTGTTATGCTACAAGTATAAGTTTCCAAAAAAACGGATAAGGTTGGGCTCCTCAGATCTAAACAATCTTGTTTTTTTGAACATGAAGAAATAAGGAAGCCATTGCAATTGCTGGAAATACTAGGCCTACTAAAGGGACAAAAATAGAGGGAAAATAAAAAGTTGTCATAAAATGGGTACCTCGATTTACTCTTTGTATTTGCGCCTGTTTTTTTTTATTAAATATCATATTTAATATTGATTATAATTAATAATTAAGAATTGTAATTATTAGAAATTCGTAGTTATTATTAATTAATTCAATTTGAAAATTCTTATTCGATATATTCGATATATAAGTATCTACATATCTAATCTAAGTGATACACTAAGTCGAAATAAGTCCAAGGAACGTAGAATTCAATAAATGGACTTATTCATCTATCTACACGAAAGATATATATGATAATCAACTTGATTATTTTTATTCATTTCTTTGTGTTTTATTCTTGTCTTCTAATTTGATAATATCAAAGTAATAAAGAACGGGTTTCTTACAAATTCTCGAAAGATTTGTTAGAATGCGACACAACCGGAATTTTTATTTTTAGTGAAATGGGGTTTTCGGGAGATGGAGAAAGATACAAAACTGTATATCTATCTTTTTTATAATTAATTATAATTATATACGTAAGACGAAATTCGTTTTATTTGCCTAAATTCATAAAGGGCAAAAATAGCGCTTTTATCTTGTTGATGATGATAGAGACTTGTTAATCTTAATTAGTAATCTAGGTAAAAAAGAGCTATCCGCTTGGTTGCTACAAATAAAATAATTGAACTTAGTGTACTCTACTTGTTGATTGAATTGGAATTCAAAGGAGAGAAAGCGTGGAACTTAAATAACTCAATCAGAGCGCTTTTTAAAAGATTACGTGGTACGATTAGGTCGAATAGGCCCTTATGGAATACATATTCAGCCGCTTGTGAATCTTCGGGTACTGTTTTATTCGTTTTATTCAATGTTTGTTCAATTACTCTTTTACCCGCAAATGCAATGTAGGAATTTGGTTCGGCAATAATGATATCTCCCAACATAGCAAAACTTGTGGTTATCCCACCAGTGGTAGGCGATGTAAGGATTGATACATATAATAACTTTTTATTTGCTTGATAATCATATAAGGCAGAGGATATTTTAACCATTTGCATCAAGCTCAAACTTCCTTCTTGCATGCACGCCCCTCCCGAAGCACACACTATAATAAGAGGTAGAAATTAGTTGGTAGCGTACTCAACCAAACGGACGATTTTCTCCCCCACTGCGGATCCCATACTACCCCCCATAAACTGAAAATCCATAACCCCGATTGCTACGGGAATACCGTTTAGTCGACCTACGCCTGTTTGAACAGCCTCGGCTAATCCTGCCTTTTTTTGATAAGAATCAATACGATCTTTATTTATAAGGCTCCTCCGCCAAATGAAATCCAACGGGATCCAGAGAGATCATGTCTTCATCCATAGGATCCCAAGTGCCGGGGTCGATCAAAACTTCGATTCTTTCTGAACTACTCATTTGAAAATGATATCCACATTGTTCACAAATTTTTTATTTCAAAAATTTCTTATAATTTAATGCATAACAATTTTCACATTGAACCCACAAATGCTTGTATTTTTTAGTTGCATCGAGATCATTAATAGCTTTCTATTAGAGTTAAATCACTACTCTTCGCGCGGGTTTGTATACTGGACCTGCCGCTTTCACTACTAGTTCTACCTTTATCAAAAACGCGCTCGGAAATGTAACTGTCACTACTATCACTTACAGTGGGCGTATCAACGCAGGTTTGAGACTGAAGATAACTATCAATGCAACCAGTAATGTGATTATTCTAACTAGATTGAGTATCATACATGTCATGATTGTATAAGGAATCTTCGCCCGTAGATCCACTATTCATATAACTTAAAATTGCGATAACTAGAATTCTAGTTCACTCAGAAAAGAACGACCGTTCTCAATCTCAAAAATATGAGTTTCAATATCAAAATAGATAGAAAAACTGTCTCCATTACTATCCCTAACTAAAAAAGTATCGTCCGAGATGAAATTCCGAATGTCTTTGACGGCAAATACACGACTGACATTACTGTAACTATAATTGTCATGACTCCCCCAACTATGAATGTTTCTAGCCCTAACTTTTCTATTCGGATATTCACTTTCACTAGTATTTTCAATAGGACAAAAATTGTCCATAGATTTATTTATATCATACTTGCGTTTTAACTCCTTCTTAAACACCGTCGAATTAAACCAGCATCTTTCGATAGAATTTGCTTGCCCCCTATTTGCATAAAAATACAACAGATGAATAGTCATTCGATCCACAATTCTAATTCTTTATTTGGATTTGAATATCTTATTTTATATCAGACTAAGCATAGAAATTCAATCAATACTATCAATAGGAAGTGTGAAAAAGGATTTTGTTTTGTGGGAATCCGGGGGGAAGACTTCACTATATATATGAATATTATGAAATCTTTTTGATAATGATAATTAAGGTGGTTTTTCCTATGGTTTTCGCGCCGAACAAAAAAATATTTGTTCTCGCCTATAAAAAAGAATTTTT